AATCACGATAATGTATATTGTTCCTCGAATCTGTCATTGAGAGGTAAAGGATTAAATCCTTTTAAGAAATAAAGTTTTTGATCGGAATATGAATCAAACCGAAAGACCCCTTAACTATTAAGGGGGTTAATAGAACGAATCACACTTTTACCACTAAACTATACCCGCTACAATGCGATTATTGTATACAAATGGACCTTTTGTCGATTTTGTCGAAGAGGGGAATTGGACGTAATCAAGATAGGATTAGAAAAGAATCATGAAAAAATGAGATTCCGAAAAGAAAGGGGCCTTATTTAAATAACTAAGTTCTCTCTTTTCTTTTGCTGGAGGCGTTTTGATAGATAGATAGGGCTCGCCAAAACAAACCATTGAAATTATAACATAAAAATGCATTGTGTGTAAGAATTCATAGTTTTCTTTTTTGATTCCCCTAAGGTAGTAAAGTCAATCAAAAAAGAAGAAAGAATAATAAGAAATGACACAAAGTCCTTCTTCTTTTTTTTTGTTGTTCAACCATTTTTGTTTTCAAATCAGATAAATCATTTTATTTAGGATTCGTTGAAACAAAAAAAAAGGCCCGGCTAGGTACTGACCAGGCCAGGCCATGGAAATAAAAAGGCCCTTTCGAACAAAATCAAAGCAAAGAGGTCTTCTTTAGTTTTCTTTCTATTGTTTGTATCTTTTGAATCTTTCGCGTCCTTACTTTATCTAAATAGAATTGCTGATAAAAATTGTACATCGTTATATAATAAAGACAGAGAAAGAACGAATTTTTGAATCCTTAGATTATATGTAATGTAACATAGTAATTATCTTTTTCAATTGGGAGAGATGGCTGAGTGGACTAAAGCGGCGGATTGCTAATCCGTTGTACGAGTTTTTCGTACCGAGGGTTCGAATCCCTCTCTTTCCGTTTCCGTTGATCACTTGATATTTGATTTATCTTTCCAATTTTGCAAACTTTTTCTAGTTAAACGCGTGGAATAGAAAAAATCCTAAGAAAAAATTTAAAAATCAAGCAAGGAAAACTGATTTTTTATTTTATTCTTCACGTCCAGGATTACGTCCTGGATCATTAGATAGGAATCCAAAGATGAAGAGAGAAACAAAGAATATCACTACTGTGTAAACGAAGAGTTTGAGAGTAAGCATTACACAAGCTCCAAGATCATTTTTTGAAAAAAAAAGAGAATAGATCCTCTATTTTTATACCACATATCGTGTTTTGACACCAAGAAATGAAGTGCTTTCTAGAAATAGAAAATAATTTTCAGAAATGAAAATTATTTTCATTTGTAAGAAGAGTCCTTCATTACATTACCAAACAAAAACTTATTTCATACCCACAATTAGATATTGTGGGGGACCCTAATAGGATAAGGTCTTTCACTGGAAAGGGGTCCGAATGGGAAAATGGGATGAGTCGGATTTATCGCAGCTATCCACGAATTTCAATTTTGAATCGAGGATTGATACTGTAAGACTTATCTGATCTTATGTTAGAATTTTTTTTTTTTTTCTTGAATAAATCATGACTTTTCTACGATAGTATTAAAGATCTCATCGAAAACTTACAGCAGCTTGCCAAACAAAGGCTAAGAGAAAAAAGAGTAGAGGTATGACTGGCATAATATCTACGATTGGATTCAAAAAAGCATAGGCCTCGGGCAATTTGGCCAAGAAAGGACTACTCGAATAAAGAGTAGAATTAAGACAGATACAGATTAAACTAAAGATATTAAGCATAACAGACATTTTGTTCTTGGAGATAATTGCATTTTGATTGAGTTATTGATATAAGGAAAAATGAAGAAAGTAAGGTTGACAAAAAGATCCTTCTTTTTCTTTGAATCCACCCAATCAAAACTCCTCCAATTCTCAACAGAGAATAGAAGAAATTATACTTTCATACAATATCTTAATTGAATTCTATGTAATGATCAATAAATTCAGGTAAATTCTATACCTACATGTATAAAAATTCTAAAAAAAATCTAATCTATTTTATAGATATTTGGACTGAAATTGACGAACAACCAAGAACAATATTATTCTTTATTAGTGTCCAATAGAAATTGGGGCGTGGCCAAGTGGTAAGGCAACGGGTTTTGGTCCCGCTATTCGGAGGTTCGAATCCTTCCGTCCCAGAGCATATCCATTCTATCAGAATAAAGATTGCTTTTTTGAACAACGTTCTGTTTAAAGGTCTAATATTGGATAGAATGTGATTCATGTTTCTGATTTTGAATCGAAATGCGAAAGAACCAATATTCCCTATCCCAATTATTCATTTTCTGTGGATTTCTGAATTCTAAACAAGAGGGAGTTCTTAGTACTAATGAAATTCAATCAATGGGATTAAGTCTTTTAAGACTGGGTTAGGGTAAAATAAAAATAGGAGCAAGAACTTAATCTGGACTTGTTTGTCTTTGTACCTAGACAAGATAGTCTGTCTGTATTCCGTAAAAAAGAATCCTTTTTTTATTTATAACTCATC